CTTTTTCATCTACAATGAAAGCATAAAACGATGAAACCATTTCCATATCAAACTAATTTGAAAATCCATCCATGGCCTTCTGTCGAATGTCGAATATCTTTTTTACGTCTTCTACCCGAGAATGCTCCATTCTCATAAGATCTTCTTGACTCTTACTCGAAAGGTCCCATAATGTATGTATATTGGACCTTTCGAGGCAGTGATAAATCCTGGCAGGCAATTCTAATTGATCAATAAAAATATGTTTCAATCCAACTTCTCCTTGGCTCTTCGCCATATTATCCAATGCATCATGAAAGGGAAAAAAGGGCACAGCACTCCTTTTTTGATTGTCCTCTCTATTTACGTCCTCTTCCTCCGCGTGTAGAAAAGGAAGAAAGAAATCGATCAAATTGCGGGAAGCCTCGCAAAGTGCTTCTTTAGGGGTTAAGCTTCCATTCGTCCATATTTCGAGAAAAAGTAGCTCTTGTTTTTTCTTGCCATTCCCGTTAGAATGAATACTATGATTTACATTTCGAACAGGCATGGATACAGCATCTATAGGATAACTTCCATCTTGACAGTCTTTTTGAGCTCTCATAGGATATCCGCGAGCCTTCTCGATTTGTAATTCAATATACAAATCAACGGGTTCGGTCAGGGTAGCTATATGCTGTGTAGTGTCAACTATTTCGACAGAAGGTGGTGAGATGATATCTTGAGCAGTTACATATCTAGGCCCCCGGACACGGATAGATGCCTGGCGAGGCCCGTACAAGTCACTTCGAAATACAATTCTTTTTAAATTCATTAAAATCTCATGGACGCATTCTTCAATACCTACCATCGTAGAATATTCATGTAGTACTTTATCAAGTTTTGCACGCGTTATACATGTCCCTCCTACTTCTCCAAGTAAAGCCCTTCGCATCGCAATACCTATTGTATCCCCTTGACCTTTCATAAGTGGGGACAGAATGAAACGACCATAATAAAGTCGCTTACTGTCTGCTCTTGATTCAACACACTTCCACTGCAGTGTCCGAGTGGATACTGGTCCTTCCTCTCGAACCATACAAATACTACTATTATATTATTTGCCCATTGAATCGTTTATTTCTCTTGGAGTCTTTTTGATTTTTTTTTCTACACGCGCCTTTTTTTTGGCGGTCTACACCCATTATGTGACATGGGGGTTACGTCACGTACGAAATGGAGTCGTATACCACTTCTACGGATGGATTGTAATGCTGCATCTCTTCCCAGACCAGGACCCTTTATCATGACTTCGGCTCGTTGCATACCCTGGTGCACTACTGTCTGAATAGCATTTCTTGCTGCGGTTTCAGCAGCAAATGGCGTACCTCTTCTTGTGCCTCTGAATCCAGACGTACCCGCGGAGGACCAAGAAACAACCCGACCTCGCACATCTGTAACAGTCACAATGGTATTGTGGAAACTCGCTTGAACATGAATAAGCCCTTTTGGTATTCTACGCCCGTGCTTACGTGAAGCAATACGGCGATTCCTACGTGAACCACTTCTAGCTATAGGTTTTGTCATTTTTGTTTTGATTTATTTATCATCTCATAAATAGGAATCATATATTCATAGAAATCTTTCTTTTATGTAAAAACAGATCCTTTATTGATTTCTATCTATTAGCTACCGCCTCTTAGAAAAGAAAGATTATCCCTGTCTCTGTTTATGTTTCGGGTTGGGACAAATGACTCTAATTCGTCTCCTCCTACGGATTAGTCTACATTTTTCACAAATCTTACGAACGGAGGCTCTTATTTTCATATTTTTGGTCCTTAATTCACAATCAACTCTTTGAAAGACAATAAGTCTCTTTCCCATTGAATTAGCGTTTTATCCTAGAAATAGATATCCCTGAAAGATCTGAAATAATTTTGCAACACCTAAGAATCATTTGAATCTGTATTGGAAATTCGATAAATGATACGTCCCTTCGTTGGATCATAAGGGCTGATTTCAATTGCGACTCTATCTCCTGGGAGTATCCGTATAAAACTACGTCGTATCTTCCCTGAAATATAACCTAAAACCTTGTTCCCATTATCTAAGCGAACCCAGAACATCCCGGCGGGAAGTGATTCAATAACTAAAGCTTCATAAACCCATTTTTTTTCTATGTCGTCGATAAACATGCTTACTACCTTCTATTTTTACAATACAAAATGGATGGAGGGGTAATATTTCCCTCTCCTTTTTTTCTGCTTTAATCGGAAGTCCCGATGACGTATCAAATACGGCTAGCAGAGGGATCACCATATATAACATAAAATTTCTCCTCCCATTTTTTTTAGTCGGGCTTCTCGGTCCGTCATTATCCCTCTAGAAGTGGAAAGAATTACAAGGCCCATTCCGCCTAAAATCCTAGGAATTCGTTGAGAATTGGAATAGATTCGTAGACCGGGCCTACTGATACGTTTTAAAGTATTTATATATCTTCCTTCCCTATTTCTTCTATGCCGAAGGGTTGAAACCAAGAAAGATTTCTTGTTTTCCTCATGCTTTCTAACATTTTCAATAAAACCTTCTCGTAGAAGTATTTTCACAATGTTTTCGCTGATATCTGTGGATGTTATTCGAACCGTTTTCTTTTTATTCATATCAGCATTTCTTATAGAAGTTATTATATTGGCAATAGTATCCTTACCCATGACGAATTCGAATTCCTCTTCTTGATAAACATTTTCGTTTTTTATTAATATTAAAGGTATATGCGTGAGACATAATCTACTAATTGATCCATTTGACCCACTCCCATCCACTAGCATTTCATTATTTATAATACCTCAGGAGCTAATGAGACTATCTTAGTGAAATTCAAATGTCTCAATTCCCGGGCGATCGGCCCAAAAACTCGAGTGCCCTTTGGATTTCCTGCTTGATCAATGACAACTGCTGCATTGTCATCATATCGTATTATCATACCGTTATCTCGTTTAAGTTCTTTGCATGTACGTACAATTACAGCTCTGATCACTTCTGATCTTTCCAGAGACATTTTTGGCACTGCTTCTTTAATTACAGCAACAATAACGTCACCAATATGAGCATATCGGTAATTACTAGCTCCTACAATTCGAATACACATCAGTTCTTGAGCTCCGCTGTTGTCCGCTACATTCAAACGGGTCTGAGGTTGAATCATTTTTTGTATTATTCTTATTTCATTTATTGAAATTCAATCTGCTCTTTCAATACAAGGAAAAAATTTCTGTACAGAAATTTGGATTCTAGATTCTCTTTTGATCATTAATAAATACTACCTTTCCTTTGGTGTCATATTCCTTTTGTATTCCGAAACAACAAATTTAGTTCGTATAGGCATTTTGCACGCAGCGATTTCCATAGCTGCTCTTGCTACAACTTCTGATACTCCGCCCATTTCATAAAGTATTCGATCTGGTTTAACGACGGATACCCAATATTCAGGAGATCCCTTCCCCGAACCCATACGTGTTTCCGCGGATCTTACTGTAACGGGTTTGTCGGGGAATATACGTACCCATATTTTTCCACCACGACGCACATATCGTGTCATTGCTCGTCGTCCTGCTTCTATTTGTCGAGATGTGACCCAAGCGGGTTCAAGTGCCTGAAGTGCGTATCTACCAAAACCAATTTGATTTCCCCGATAAGATACTCCTTTCATTCTTCCTCTATGTTGTTTACGAAACCTGGTTCTTTTTGGGTTATAGTTGATGGTAGTGAATACCATCTCTACTACAGAACCGGACATGAGAGTTTCTTCTCATCCAGCTCCTCGCGAATGAAAGGATTACATTATTTAATGAATGAATATGTATGGTTCGCGGGCGAATATTGACTCTTCCCTATATCTGCTTTATTTCTAGGTCTCAACCTCTCAAAAGAAATCCGTTGAGTTGGTTCCCGGTGCCTTCCGCCATCCCGTCCAATGAATCATTAGTATTTGTTTGCAATAGGCTCTTCTGAAGTCAAAGGTTTCATCGTTCCCATAGCTTGTCTTGCAATAATGTCTAGGTCTGAACTCCGCAATGGAGCTTTTAACGTTGCCGAGTCAATATCCTCAGTCTATATTGATTCAATGCTCTTTAGAGTTTTTGATTGATTTTGTATGAATTAGGATCGTTATTTATGCTTTATTGCACTGCCTGATTCAGGGACCATACATATTGGAATAATATATCATTATTGTGTTGCTCCCGTTCTCTCTTTCTGTCATCCTTCCCTTCCATTCATCCATATTCCTTTTGCTTTACAACCTACACAATGTTGGTTTCCACTTTATTGAAAAGGGGGTTTCTTTCAGTTGCTACAACTATATGATTATGATCGATACATCATATAATGACCGATTCCTTGGATCTTGATAATACAAAGCAATGAGCTTTTTATTACTTTCTATTTAGTAGGGACAAATTCCTTCTTTTAGTCCCAACGAGTCACACACTAAGCATAGCAATTCTACCATATAGGTCAATCCAATTTTGATTCAACTAGATATAATTTATTGATCATTGTTCTTTGCCTACAGTAAAAAAAAAAGAAGAGTCTATTTCGCCATCCAACCCCCGGATAGCTATGGATATCTATCCATAGATGGATCCATCATTGATTATTCTTCATCCAAAAATATCCAAACTTTGATACCTAATACCCCATAGATAGTTCGAACGGGATAGGAACAATAATCCATTTTAGCTCGAATAGTCTGTAAGGGAACCCTTCCTTCTCTAACCCACTCAACACGGGCCATTTCCTTTCCGTTGAGACGCCCTGCAATTTGTACCTGAATTCCCTTTACATCTGCTTTTTCAGCTAATTGAATAGCTTTTTTCATTGCCTTTCGAAATGCAACTCTATTCTTTAATTGTAGAGCGATATACTCTGCAAGAATATTAGGTTGCCCATAAGGTTTTGCAATTCTTGCGATATCAATGTTGATTCTCCGGTTTAAATTTAAAGAATGAAACCTTTTTTGGACATTAGTCTCTAATTCTTTTATTCCCTGGTCTCGACCCTTTCTTAACCTATTAACGAATCCAATATGTATGATTACCTGAATCAGATCAATGCTTTTTTGAATCTCGATACGCGCAATTCCTTCGAAACCCGAAGAGATTCTCATATCCTTTTGTACATAATCCTTGATACAATCCCGTATTTTTGCATCTTCCTGTAGACCCTTGGAATACTCTTTTGGTTGCTCGAACCAAAGGGCACGATGACTTTGGGTTGAACCAAGTCTGAAACCGAGTGGATTTATTTTCTGTCCCATATCTACCTATGCCTATTCTATTTAGAAACTCAAAAAAGAAGAATTAGATTATCTATTTTTAATCGAAGTTAGGCTTTTCACTTAATACAATTGTTATATGACACGTCGTCCTTTTTATCGCATAACTACGTCCCTTAGCTCTCGGTCTTAACCTTTTCACGATAACACCTTTGTTGACTTCGGCTTTAGTAATGAATAAATTCTCTTCCTTTAAACCCATATTGTGACTAGCATTTGCTGCTGCAGAATACACTAATTTGAAAATGGGATAACATGCTCGATAAGGCATGAGTTTAAGTATCATAAGTGTTTGCTCATAGGAAGAGCCCCGGATTTGATCAATTATCCTTCGCGCTTTTTCAGGTGATATATGTATATGTCTAGCTATAGCTCGTATTTCTGTACCCGGTATCTTCTTGATCATAGATTTTGTTTTCACCTCACACAACAAAAAACAAATAAGACTAAATCATGGACACCCCTTTTGGATTGCATCACTCCATTACCGACGAGATCTATGATCCTTTTTTTCGTATCCCGAGAAAGTTCGAGTAGGTGCGAATTCCCCCAATTTGTGACCCACTATATGATCGGTTATATAAATGGGTAAATGTTCTTTTCCGTTATGAATAGCAATGGTATGACCGACCATTGTGGGTATAATCGTGGATGCCCGGGACCAAGTTACTATTATCTTTTTTTCCTCATCCTTATTGAGCCTCTCCATTTTACCTAATAAATGAATGGCTACAAAAGGATTTTTTTTAAGTGCACGCCCCACAAGTTCTTCCTCCTTCTTATTTTCAAGACGATAATACGAAAAGACCGATTGATTTGTTTGAATTCCCTTCGTTCGCCCATCAATGACATCATTTTTTCTATTTACTTACGGCGACGAAGAATAAAACGATCACTATATTTATTCCTTTTCCTACTTCTTCTTCCAAGCGCGGGATAGCCCCAAGGGGTTGTGGGTTTTTTTCTCCCAATCGGGGCCCTCCCTTCACCACCTCCATGGGGATGGTCTACAGGGTTCATAACGACTCCTCTTACTACAGGGCGCTTACCTAGCCAACATTTCGATCCAGCTCTACCCAAACTTTTCTGCTTCACCCCAACATTACCCACTTGTCCGACTGTTGCTGAGCAGTTTTTGGATATCAAACGAACCTCCCCAGACGGTAATCTTAATGTGGCCGATTTCCCCTCTTTTGCAATCAGTTTCGCTACAGCGCCTGCTGCTCTAGCTAATTGTCCACCCTTTCCAAGTGTTATTTCTATGTTATGTATGTCCGTGCCTAAGGGCATATTGGTTGAAGTAGATTCTTCTTTTTGATCAATAAAAACCCCTTCCCAAACTGTACAAGCTTCTTCCAAAGCATACGGCTTTCTGGATGTATATGATGATATCTAGACAGATGGATCTTATATGAATCGTCTGATGGATGAAGTATCACATGAGTGGATATATAGGAATCCCAATCCGCCGAATCACCCATGCTACGATCTTCTACATCCTAGGTCTCCCCATTCCGTCATCTGGCTTATGTTCTTCATGTAGCACTCAGACCGAATGACTCTATGAAATTACGTCGATACTTCCATTCCAATATTACGGGTAACGTAGGAGACATCTCTATTTTTCCCCCGGGGGATCTTTAGAATTACCACTGCTTAGCTTTCAATTCGCCTCTGACCATCAAATGAAATGTGAATAACCCGTCCCCCTCTCTTTGAAAGAAGGAGCACTTCCGGTTCTATCCGTGCTTCAAACAATTTCGTCTTCTCCATATTACCATATCTCTAGAGTCAATAATTTTCTATGAGGAACCACTGAACTCAATCACCTGCTGCCGTTACTCTTCAGTTTTCTGTTGAGGTCTATCCCGTAGAGGTACTCAAATTGGATCAGTGATCGATTTCTAGGTTTTGTCGTAAACCTAATTGGTTCCTTCCAATTACGTAAATCAATAGTTCAAACCGCACTCAAAGGTAGGGCATTTCCCATTGAGATAGGAACTCCTGTACCCGAAACAATGGTATCTCCAATTCTAGCCCCTCTGGGATGTAAAATATATCTCTTCTCACCATCCCCATAGTGTATGAGACAAATGTATGCATTTCGATTAGGGTCGTATTCTATGGTTACGATTCTACCAGAGATGTCTTTTTCATTCCGTCGAAAATCGATTTGACGGTATAGACGCTTATGACCTCCCCCTCTATGCCCAGCGGTAATGATTCCTCTGGCATTACGACCTTTACCACAACGATGCTTTCCATGGATCAAATTTTTTCGTGGATTGGATTTCACTTGACTGTCTACAGTTCCCTTACGTGCGCTCGGGGTAGAAGTTTTGTATAAATGTCTCGCCATCTTATTAAGTATTTTGGTTTTTGATTTTATTTAAGTGCAGTTCTTTTCTCTAGAAGAGGTGGAATAGAATAACCCGGTTGAAGCGTAATGATCATACGTCTGTAATGCATTGTATGTCGCATAATAGGTCCCATTCTTCTACCCTTTACCGGGAGTCGATGACTATTCATAGCTATTACCTTGACACCAAAGAAGAGTTCGATCCAATGCTTTATTTCTGTCCTAGTTGATCCTGATTCGACATTAGAAGTATATTGATTGTTCCGCAATAACCGAATACTTTTTTCTGTAAATACTGCATATTTGATTCCATCCATAAATCCATTTTCTTCCCTATGAGTTCCAGTATCAATAAGAAGTCTAGTTCTTATTTCTATCTTATATAAGATCAAAGTTCTTATTTCTATCTTATATAAGATCAATATCGCAATTCGTTATGTATGTATGATGAGATTCCATTGATAGAGAGCCAATTCCAATAGGCTTATTGAACCTTCCAATTTGCGTGCATCCAGCAGGAATTGAACCTACGAATTTGCCAATTATGAGTTGGGCGCTTTAACCATTCAGCCATGGATGCTTCACAGGAATTATCATCATAAATAAAAACAATTGAAATAACATTTTTATTTTTAGGAGGAAATTCAAATGAGATCTTTAGGAAAAAACAATAAAAGGCCATCTTTAGAAGAAATCCGTGAAAGGCCATCTTTAGAAGAAATGCAGGAAAGGATATTAACAGATCCAAGGTACTCGATGTCCTTTAGGTTCAAATTCTGGATCTACGAATTGAGAGAGATATGGAGACAGATCAAGAATTCTAACTATTTATTAGATTCATGGACAAAATTCGATTCAGTGGGATCTTTCACTCACATTTTTTTCCACCAGGAACGTTTTATGAAACTCTTTGACCTCCGAATTTGTAGTATCCTACTTTCACGTACAAGCAATCGCACGATCAAAGGTGTAGCACTGCTTGTAGTAGCGGTCCTTATATATCGTATTAACCATCGAAATATGGTCGAAAGAAAAAATCTCTATTTGATGGGACTTCTTCCTATACCTATACCTATGAATTCCATTGGACCCATAAATGATACATTGGAAGAATCCTTTGGGTCTCCCAATATCAATAGGTTGATTGTTTCGCTCCTGCATCTTCCAAAAGCGAAAAAGATCTCTGAGAGTTGTTTCATGGATTCGAAAGATAGTTTCGTTCAAGTACCAGATTCTAGCCAATTGAAAGGATCTTCTGATCAATCCAGAGAGAATTTCGATTCCATTAGTAATGAGGATTCCGAATATCACGCATTGATCAATCAAACGGAGATTCAGCAACTCAAAGAAAGACTTCTTACAAGACCCATTCGTTATTTTTTCTCTGACATAGAGTCAGAACTTCATCTGTGTTCGAATGCTACTGAGAGGTTCACTCGAGATCAGAAATTGTTGAAGAAAGAAAAAGAAATTTCTTTTGTCCCTTCCAGGCGATCGGAAGAGAAAGAAATGGTTGATCTATTCAAGATAATTACGTATTTACAAAATAAGGTCTCCATTCATCCTAGTTCATCAGATCTGGGATGTGATATGGTTCCCAAGGATGAACCGGATATGGACAGTTCCAATAAGATCTCATTCTGGAAAAAAAATCCATTTTTGGATTTATTCCATCTATTCCAGAAAGGGAGATACACGTTAGACCACGATTTGGAATCAGAAGAGAGATTTCAAGAAATGGCGGATCTATTCACTCTATCAATAACCCAGCCTGATCTGGTCTATCATAAGGGATTTCCCTTTTCTATTGATTCCTACGGATTGGATAAAAAAAAATTATTGAATGAGGTATTCCACTCCAGGGATGAATCAATAAAGATTTCTTTTTGGATTCTACCTCCTATTTTTGATGAAGAGAATGAATCTTTTTTTCGAAGGATCAGGGTCCGGATCTCTAGCAGGAATGGTTTGGAAGATCCAAAACCCAAAATAGGGGTCAAAATAGTGGTATTGGCTAGCAACAACATAATGGAGGCAGTCAATCAATATCAATATAGATTGATTAGATTGATCCGAAATCTCATTCCAATCCAATCTAGCACCTATGGATCCATAAGAAATCTATTGAATAGATTCTACTTCGAATATCGAATTCAAATAGGGAATGCTACTCTGAAGCATATAACTATAATGAAATCTACGATCAACCAACATTTATCGAATTTGAAAAAGAGTAAGAAGAAGTGGTTCGATCCTCTTATTTCTCGAACCGAGAGATCCATGAATCGGGATCCTCATGCATATAGATACAAATGGTCCGATGGGAGCAAGAATTTACAGGAGCATTTGGAGCATTTCGTTTCGGAACAGTCCGATCGATTAGGTGAATATTCGATTGATTTGACCAAGGACCAAAAGCATGTGTCCGAGGCACTTCATTGCCTTTTGTCCAAGTTAGGTCATCTCTTTTTGTCCAAGTCAATTCGCTTTTTTTCTAAGTCACTTACTCCTTTCTTTGTGAGTATCAGGGCTATCCCCAGGTCCGAGATCCACATCTATGAATTGAAAGGTCCGAATGATCCACTCGGCAATCATTTGTTAGAATCGACGGGTGTTCAAATCGTTCAGTTGAAGAAATTGAAACCGGATGATCCTGAGACTCCCCGAAGAGCGAAATTCTTGATCAATGGAGGAAGAATATCAGCATTTTTGTTCGATAAGATACCAAAGTGGATGATTGACTCATTCCATATTAGGAATAATCACAGGAAATTCTTTGATAACACCGATTCCTATTTCTCAATGATATTCCACGATCGAGACAATGGGCTGAATCCCGTGAAACCATTTCATAGAAGTTCCTTGATCTCTTCTTTTTATAAAGCAAATCGACTTCGATTCTTGAATAATCCACATCACTATTCTAACAAAAGATTCCCTTTTTATGTGGAAAAGACACGTATCGATAATTCTGATCTTACATATGGACAATTCCTCACTATCTCGTTCATCCGCAACAAGGTATTTTCTTTGTGCGTCGGTAAAAAAAAACCTGTTTTTTTGGAGAGAGATACTATTTCACCAATCGAGTCACAGGTATCTCACATATTAATACCTAATGATTTTCCACAAAGCGGTGATGAAAGGTATAACTTGTATAAATCTTTCCATTTTCCAACTCGATCCGATCCACTCGTTGATAGAGCTATTTACTCGATCCCAGACATTTCTCGAACACCTCTCGCAGAGGAAGAAATAGTCAATTTGGAAGGAACGTATTGTCAACCTCTTTCAGATATGAATCTATCTGATTCCGAAGGGGAGAACTTGCATCAGTATCTCGGTTTCAGTTCAAACATGGGTTTGATTCACACTGCATGTTCTGAGAAAGATTTACCATCCGGAAAGAGGAAAAAACAGAGTCTTTTGCTAATTTGGATAAAGAAATGTGGTGAGATACTGCCGATAGATAAAGAACGAGATTCATGGAATCCGTTTCAAACATATATGCAATGGTTCCTTACTTGGACGGGGTGCAACAACAACCCTTACCTTTTAGAGACTTTCTCGACGATACGAAGCAGTCCCGAATGGGTATGCGTATGGTCCCAATGGGTATCCGCATGGTCCGAATGGGTATCCCTTTTGGATACTATTAGGCGATCATATATAGGTGAAAAATGGGGATCCCTTTTGGATAATACTATTAGGCATGGATCCTCTATATATGAAAAAGGGCTATCCTTTTTTTATGATATTAGTCATGGATCATATATATTATGGCCAATTGTTCAGATTCCATTGTGGAAGATTTTCACTCTCCCATCATACTGGAATCGGATAAATGAGATTTCGACTAAGTGTGTACAGAATTTTTTTCTGTCCGAAGAAATGATTCATCGAAAGAATGAGTTACCTTTTCCATTGAGATGGACACATCGGACAAATGCTCAGGAATTCCTCTATTCAATCCTTTTCCTTCTTCTTGTTGCTGGATATCTCGTTGGTACACATCTGCTCTTTGTTTCCATAGTCTCTAGTGAGTTACAGACAGAGTTCGAAAAGATCAAATCTTTGATCAATCCATCATACAGGTTTGATTTGGGAGAACTTCTGTATATGTATCCTCCCCCTAAACAGAATTCTTTCTGGTTCGAGAATCTCTTTCTAGTTCCTCTGGGCCAAATAGTAGATTCTCTGGACGGAATAGGGATGTTTTTTGTTTTTGGTGGCAAGAGGCGTGGTTTTCGTGGCAAGATGCGTGGTCCCACTTATGGAGTCAAATTCATTCTCATCGACATCGTCGATCTCATTCTCCTGAATATCAATCGCATTCTCATCGGCATCTTCGATTTCATAAGGATGATACTAAATCCCATCATCAATGGAATCACTTTTTCGATAAAGACGAGACATCTAAGTCGTACAAGTAAAGAGATCCATTCATTCATAAGCAAGAGAAGATGGGTGAACAGTGATTGGATTGATGATCAAATAGAATCCTGGGTCGCGACCAGTCTTTTGCTTGAGGATGAAAGAAGAGAATTCTTACTTGAGTTTTCCAACGTAACGACAGAAAAAAGGATTGATCAAATTCTATTGAGTCTGACTCATAGTGATCATTTATCAAACAATGACTTTGGTGTTCAAATGATTGACCAACCGGGATCCATTTACTTACGAAACTTGGTTGACATTCATAATAAGTCTCTACTGAATTATGAGTTCAATCCATCCTATTTAGCAGAAGGACGGATAGTCCTTGCTCATTCTCAGGCAATTCTTGCTCATTCTCAGTCACTTGCTTATTCACAAATCGTGGCTAATACTGAGGAAAAACCCTTTTCGCTCCGCTTAGTCCTAGCCCCTTCTAGGGGTATTTTAGTGCTAGGCTCTATAGTAACTGGACGATCCTATTTGGTCAAATACCTAGCGAGAAACTCCTACCTTCCTTTCATTACGGTATGTCCGGAGACGTTCAGGGATGACAATCAAGGGAATTGGGATGCTTATGAGAAGGATAAGGAGGATTCTCCTTATGAGGAGGATAAGGAGGATTCTCAGGAGGATCGGTATGATGCTTTGAAGGCTGCTACTGCTAGGTTTTTTGATGAGGATGAGTGGGAGGACCTAATGAACTACCTATTCGACCTAATCCTAGACTCAGAGGATCCTTTTCTTCCTGCTTGTCACGATTATATGGATGGCCTTGATATTCATAGGGAGCTGCAAAGGACATCGTCTCAGCTAACTCGGCGGCCGTACATATCCCGATTTCGGATCACCCTTCCATTCGAATTAGCAAAAGCAATGTCCCCTTGCATAATATGGATGCCAAACATTCATAAGCTGTATGTGGATGAGTCAAAGGACCTCGCCCTCGGTCTATTAGTGAACAATCTCCGCAAGGATTGTGAAAGATCTTCCACTAGAGATATTCTTGTTATTGCTTCGACTTCTTTTCCCCAAAAAGTGGATCCCGCTCTAATAGCTTTGAATAGATCAAATACATGCATTAAGATACGAAGGATTCCTATTCTACAACAACGAAAGCACTTTTTCATTCTTTCCTATGCTAGGGGATTCCACTTGGAAGAGCAAACGTCCGAGTCCCCTACTAATGGATTCGGGTCCATAAGCATGGCTTCCAATGTACGAGATCTTGTAGCACTTACCAATGGGGTCCTATCCATCTGTATTGCAAGCAAGAAATCCATTATAGACATTAATACAATTAGGTTGGCTCGTTATAGACAAACTTGGACTTGGCGAGACCGCCTAATACCTTCGCCTCGTGATCTGGTTTTCTATCAGATAGGAAGGGCTGTTGCACAAAATGGACTTGTAAGTAATTGCTCCATAGATTTTATCTATAGGTATCTCAAGCCTGAATCATATCAGGAAAAGGATTTTTATTTGTCCAAATGGTACTTCGAACTTGGAACGAGCGTGCAGAAATTAACGAGATTTCTTTATCTTTTAAGTTGTTCTGCCGGATTCGTCGCTCAAGATCTTTGGTCCGTACCCGATGAAAATAAGTGGAGCACTTTTTATTTGCTTGAGTATGATGCTGAGCTAGTTCATAGCTTATTACAAAGCGCTCTGGTGAGATACCCACGGGCGGAATGCAGTCAGTTTGACAATGATCATCGAGTGAGACTCTTTCTTCGGTCCGAACCAAGGAATCCGGTCGATATGATGCAAGATTTTTCTTATTCTATTAAAGCCGACGAATCGGAGTTTGATATTCCACTGCTAGGGGGGTGGGGGTATCGGGAGGATGAACAGGTAGAGAGGGATAAGGAGGATTTAGTCAATCAAATACTTTTCGCTCCTAGACTATGGCATCCTGGTGGCAATCTATTAGAAAGGCCCGAGAAATTTCGATTTACCTATAGGGACAGGTCATTTCGGTTCAGTAGCATTTATCATATAGAGGAGAAGTTAGAGGATGAGTTCTTGGGACCCGAGCCCGAGCCCTACCAGGTACCAGATAGATCTTCCAAAGGACAAGCGTTTTTTCAACAAACCCAATTCATTTGGGACCCTGGAGATCCATTCTTTTTGATATTCAAAAAGGCAGAGCCCTTTATCTCTGTGTTTTCAACCCGAGAATTATTTGGAGATGAAGAGATGCCAAGGGAACTTCTTATTTCCCATATTTGGTCCCAATTAGAGTATCCTCCTAGAAGTCTGGCTGAGCGCGTGTTCGTGATCAAGAAGCTGCACGAAGAAGACTGGAAATGGGTGCTTCGTAACGAGAGATGGGTTCTAACTAATACTACTACTTCATTACCTAATTCTTTCCATTCTAATACTCCATCCGAGAGTTATCAGTATTTATCAAATCTGTTCCTATCTAATAACGGAAGGCTATTGGAGCAAATAGAAAAGACATTGGGTAGAAAGAAATTGCTTTTACCGGATGAACTGAAAGATGTACTAAGAGAAAGCCGATTAGAAAGGTAAAGGCATTCCTTAGCCGGAAAGATATGTATCCGTGACAGAGGGATTAAGTGGAACAGAATTGACCAGGTGGTAGAGTTGTGGAAAGGCTTTTTATTCCATATTGTTCCATGGAGCTAAGGTCCATGGAACAATATGCTACTGCTCAAACATGGAACAATTGAAATCTTAGATCAAAACACTATGTATGGATGGTATGAACTGCCTAAACCATAATTCTGGAAGGGCGAGCAACCCGAACCTATTACTCACTACATCTCATTGAATGAGCATTCTCAATAATATGCCTTGAAGAGGACTCGAACCTCCACGCTCTTTAGCACGAGATTTTGAGTCTCGCGTGTCTACCATTTCACCATCAAGGCATCTTGAAAGTGCATCGTAT